AGTAAGTGCCTGAATTTAAAGGATTACCTTGATAGGGTAAATAAAGTAATTATAAATTACCTTACTTAACACAAAATTTATATTTATTAGAATCTAACTAATACTAAGAACTTCAAAAATTCTTGTGCCATAATACACTAAAATATACAAATTAAGAAAAGTAAGCTAATTTAATAAGCTAATGGGTTCATACCCCATAAATAGAGTTTAACTCTCTTTTCTAATGTTTAATAACTCAATTAAAATTATATTTTTCTTTATTCTCATTAGAGGATTACTAATTATTATATCTTCTAACTCATGACTAGGAGCATGAATAGGTTTAGAAATTAATATATTGTCATTTATCCCCCTAATATCAAATGAAAATAATATATTAACAACAGAAGCCTCCCTAAAATATTTCCTTATTCAAGCCCTGGCTTCTTCAATTTTGCTATTTCTTATTATCTCAAGATCCTTTAATGAAAATATATTTACAATGTATCTTTCATTAATAAAAACCTTTTTAGTAACCCCCTTATTGCTAAAAAGAGGTGTAGCCCCCATACACTGATGATTCCCAAGAGTAATAGAAGGTTTAAGATGAATGAATTGTTTAATTTTATTAACCATTCAAAAAATAGCACCCTTAATATTAATCTCATATACTATTACTTTTAACAACTACATTTTCTATATAATTATTATTACCTCAGTAGCAGTTGGAGCAGTCGGAGGTTTAAATCAAACTTCTCTACGAAAAATTATTACTTATTCATCCATTAACCATCTAGGATGGTTACTTATTGCAATAAAAGTAAGTGAAAATATATGAATTTCCTATTTTTTAATTTATTCACTATTAACATCTACAGTAATCTCAATTATCTACCCCTCTCAAATTTCAATAATTAACCAAACCTTCCAACTAACAAAAAATAAAATTATTAAATTAATAATGTTTTCATCCTTGTTATCATTAGGGGGATTACCCCCATTTACAGGATTTTTACCTAAATGAATTATTATTCAAGTAATAATAGCAAATAAAATCTTAATTCTATCTAGAATTATAGTAGTAATATCACTAATTACATTATACTATTATTTACGAATTTCATATTCGTCATTCATCATAATAAATTCTGAAATTAAATGAAATTATCAAACAAATAATGAAATTTCTAAAACTTCATTAATATTAACAATCTTATCAGTTATAGGTTTAATAAGTTTAACAATAATATTTAACCTTTTCTAAAAGGTTTTAAGTTAAGTTAAACTAATATCCTTCAAAGTTATAAATAAAGAAACTATCTTTAGGCCTTAGTAATTAAATTCTAATTACTTCTATAGAATTGCATTCTACAACTTTAATAAGACCTTATTTTAGTAGAAGGATTCTACTTTATAATCCCTAAAAAGATTTACAATCTTTTACCTATCAACCTCAGACATTCTACTAATTTGAAGCGATGATTATTTTCAACTAATCATAAAGATATTGGCACATTATATTTTATTCTAGGAGCATGATCAGGAATAGTAGGAACCTCCTTAAGTATATTGATCCGTACTGAATTAAATCAACCAGGACCCCTAATTGGAGATGACCAAATTTACAATGTAATTGTAACAGCTCACGCATTTGTTATAATTTTTTTCATAGTTATACCAATTCTAATTGGAGGATTTGGAAACTGATTAGTTCCTCTAATATTAGGTTCTCCCGATATAGCATTCCCACGAATAAATAACATAAGATTTTGATTACTTCCCCCTTCATTAGCACTTCTTTTAACTAGAGGACTAATTGAAAGAGGGGCTGGTACTGGCTGAACAGTTTATCCACCACTTGCAAGAAATATTGCTCATGCAGGTAGATCTGTTGATTTAACCATTTTTTCATTACATCTAGCAGGAATTTCCTCAATTCTTGGAGCAATCAATTTTATTTCAACTATTATCAATATAAAACCGATTAATATAAAATTAGAACAAATTCCCTTATTTGTTTGAGCAGTAGGAATTACTGCCTTATTACTTCTTCTCTCTTTACCTGTACTTGCAGGTGCAATCACAATATTGTTGACAGATCGAAATATTAATACATCATTTTTTGACCCAGCAGGAGGTGGAGACCCCATTTTATATCAACATCTATTTTGATTTTTTGGACACCCAGAAGTTTATATTTTAATTCTTCCAGGATTTGGAATAATTTCGCATATTATTTGTCATGAAAGCGGAAAAAAGGAAACCTTTGGAAATTTAGGAATAATTTTTGCTATATTAGCAATTGGATTATTAGGATTTATTGTATGAGCACATCATATATTCACTGTAGGTATAGATGTAGATACACGAGCATATTTCACTTCAGCTACCATAATTATTGCTGTACCAACCGGAATTAAAATCTTTAGTTGACTAACTACAGTTTATGGTTCACAATTAACTTTAAGTACTTCATGTATATGATCATTAGGATTTGTTTTCCTATTTACAATTGGAGGATTAACCGGAGTAGTATTAGCAAATTCATCAATTGATATTATTCTTCATGATACCTATTATGTTGTAGCACACTTCCATTATGTTTTATCAATAGGAGCAGTATTTGCTATTATAGTAGGATTTATTCAATGATATCCATTATTTACAGGACTTTCAATAAATCCTAAATGACTAAAAATTCAATTTATAGTAATATTTGTAGGTGTTAATTTAACCTTCTTCCCACAACACTTTTTAGGATTAGCTGGAATACCCCGACGATATTCAGATTATCCTGATTCTTATCTAACATGAAATATTTTATCCTCAATTGGGTCAATAATTTCATTTTTAAGAATCATTATATTTATTATAATTATATGAGAAAGCATAATAACTAATCGCCAAATTATATTTTCATCCCATACTAGCAATTCTATTGAATGATTACAAAAATATCCCCCTACAGAACATAGCTATTCTGAATTACCAACAATTTCCTATATTAATTATCTAATATGGCAGAACAAGTGCAGTAGATTTAAGATCTACAAATAAAGAAATTAATTAAACCTTTTATTAGAAATAAAAATTCATGACAACATGAGCAGATATAAATTTACAAGATAGAGCTTCCCCTATTATAGAACAATTAATTTATTTTCACGATTATGCTTTAATAATTATTACATTAATCTTAATAGTAATTTCATATATAATTTATATATTAATGGATAATAGGTTTATTAATCGATTTTTAATTGAAGGACAATTTATTGAAATAGTATGAACTATAGCTCCCGCTATTATTCTAATTTTTATTGCAGTTCCATCATTACGTCTACTTTACCTAATAGATGAAATTAATAATCCAATAATAACATTAAAAACCATTGGACATCAATGATATTGAAGATATGAATATTCAGATTTCTTAAAAACAGAATTTGATTCTTATATAATTACACAAAATGAATTATCCAATTTTCGACTTCTTGATGTTGATAATCGAGTTACTTTACCAATAAATACATTTATTCGAGTTATTATTACAGCTTCCGATGTATTACATGCATGAACAATTCCTAGTTTAGGAATTAAAGCAGATGCTATTCCAGGTCGATTAAACCAAATTAGATTTATTATTAGACGACCTGGGATCTTTTTTGGACAATGTTCAGAAATTTGTGGTATAAATCATAGATTTATACCAATCGTAATTGAAAGAATTTCTATTAATAATTTTATAAAATGAATTTCTAAAATCAATTAATTCATCAAATGACTGAAAAGCAAGTAATGGTCTCTTAAACCAATTCATAGTAAATATTAGCAATTACTTTTGATGACGAAGAATTAGTTAAATTTAATAACATTAGAATGTCAACCTAAAATAATCATTAATACTTAATTAATATGATATTCCTCAATCCCACAAATAATACCACTAAGATGAACATTTTTATACTTTATATTCATTACTATCACTGTAGTCTTCTCAATTATAAATTATTATTTATATATTAATAAACCTAAAGATTATACAAAGCATATTTATATTAAAAAACTAAATTGAAAATGATAACAAACTTATTCTCAGTATTTGATCCAACAACAAGTTTTTATAATTTATCACTAAACTGAATAAGAACATTTATTGGATTATTATTATTACCATGAACATTCTGATTAATCCCCTCACGACATTTTGTTCAATGATATTCAATTATACTACATTTACATAAAGAATTTAAATTACTAATTAATTATACAAATATTTTAAATAAAGGAAGAACTTTTATTTTCATTTCAACATTTTCAATAATTATATTTAATAATTTTATAGGTCTTTTTCCTTATATTTTTACGAGAACTAGTCATTTAATTATAACATTAACAATAGCACTTCCTTTATGACTTAGATTTATAATCTTTGGATGAATTAATAACTCCTTCCATATATTTGCACATTTAGTCCCTCAAGGGACCCCCTCTCTACTTATACCTTTTATAGTATGTATTGAAACTATTAGAAATATTATTCGACCTGGAACATTAGCAATTCGACTTTCTGCAAATATAATTGCAGGCCATCTACTTTTAACTTTACTAGGAAATTCAAGAAATAATTCATCAACATCTATATTAATTATATTAATTATTACACAAATCATACTACTAATTTTAGAATCAGCAGTAGCTATTATTCAATCATATGTATTTACAGTACTAAGAATATTATATTCTAGAGAAGTAAACTAATGACTAATCAAAATCATCCTTTCCATTTAGTTGATAAAAGCCCATGGCCTATTATTGGTGCAACAAGAATTATAATTATAATAATTGGATTAATTAATTGATTTCACATATATAATAAAGAACTAATACTTATAGGAATATTAATTATTATTCTCACAATAATTCAATGATGACGAGATATTATTCGAGAAAGAACTTTTCAAGGATTACACACAAAATTAGTTATTAAAGGATTACGATGAGGAATAATCTTATTTATTATTTCTGAAGTATTCTTCTTTATTTCATTTTTCTGAGCTTTTTTTCATAGAAGTTTATCACCCACATTAGAAATTGGATCTACATGACCCCCAATAGGAATTTTACCATTTAATCCTTTACAAATTCCATTATTAAATACAACTATCCTACTATCATCAGGAGTTACAGTTACATGAGCGCATCATAGACTCCTTGAAAATAATTATAGTCAAGCTTTTCAAAGCTTGTTACTAACAATTATTTTAGGAATATATTTTACTATGCTTCAAGCATATGAATATATAGAGTCGCCCTTTACAATTTCCGACTCAATTTACGGAACCGTCTTTTTCGTAGCAACAGGATTTCATGGACTTCATGTATTAATCGGAACCACCTTTCTATTAACATGCTTAATTCGTCACTCTTTCTATCACTTTTCCTCCTTACACCATTTTGGATTTGAAGGAGCAGCATGATATTGACATTTTGTAGATATTGTATGATTATTTTTGTATATTTCAATTTACTGATGAGGTAGATAACACAAATATTAATTTATCTAATATAATATAAAGTATATTTGACTTCCAATCAAAAAGTTTGTACAACAAGATAAATAATTTATATTATACTAATAATAATTTTTATCTCAATAATCATTTCAACTCTAATTATAAAAATTACAATGATTATTTCAAAAAAAAAAATCGAAGATCGAGAAAAAAGTTCACCTTTTGAATGTGGGTTTGACCCAATCAACTCCGCCCGTTTACCCTTTTCATTACGATTCTTCCTTATTGCAGTAATTTTCTTAATTTTTGATGTAGAAATCACCTTACTCTTACCTATAACAATTATTTTATCATTTTCTAATTTAAAATCATGAACCCTTACCAGAACATTTTTTCTTATTATCCTCCTATTAGGAATTTATCATGAATGAAATCAAGGATCTCTTGAATGAGCATATTAAAGGATTATAGTTAAACATAACATTTGATTTGCATTCAAAAAGTATTGATCTATTCAATTTATCTTATAAAATAAGAAGCAATATAGCAATTAGTTTCGACCTAATTTATGGTAATAAATTTTACCCTTATTTAACTGAAACCAAAATAGAGGTTTATTATTGTTAATAATAAAATTGAATATTAATATTCCAGTTAAGGAAATATTGCGCAAGATGAAAGCTGCTAACTTTAACATCTTAATGGTTAAACTCCATTTATATTTCTGATTTTACACACTATTTATATAGTTTAAAAAAAAACATTACACTTTCACTGTAAAAATATTTTTATTAATTATAAATTTTATTTAAAGATAATAATTATCATCATAACATCTTCAATGTTATACTTTACAATTTAAGCTATTTAAATATTTAATTATAAAAACATTATCAATACAAGTATAATAATTCATAAAATTATGATTATTAAAAATATCCTCAAGTTATTAAATTGCAGTCACTGATTAAATTCCCCTATTCTAAATAAGAACTTATATATTCCCTGACCACCAAAATATTCATTTCACCCTATTTCAAAAGATGTTGATATGAAATATCCTATTATTAATGAATTCAAAGACATACCATATGATGAAAAATACGGTAAATTTCATATCAAACCAAAAAATCCTCTAATATCAATTATAAATAAAGAATAAATCATTTTACCTAAATTAGTTTTAACTAATTCAAATCCAAAAATAAAACCTATTACTCTTACAATAAGTACTAAATACTTCAAGTATAAAGGTAAACAAATTATAGAAGGGGTAGGAAAAATTAATCATCTTATTATTGATCCTCCAATAATCACTATAATCAATAATATGAATATACTAAATAACATGTAATTATTCTCTTCCAAATTATAAAAAGAGTTGAATATATAGTCACCACAAACTACATAATAAATAAGACGAAAAGAATAACAAACTGTTAAACCAGTGGAAAAAAATAATAAAAAAAAACCAAAAGTATTTAAATAACATAAAGATACTATTTCTAAAATTAAATCCTTAGAATAAAATCCAGCTAAAAAAGGTATACCACATAAAGCAAAATTAGAAATTATTAAACATGAACATGTTAATGGAATTTGAAAAGACATTCCCCCTATAAAACGGATATCTTGAAAATCCTTTAAAGAATGAATATATACACCTGCACACATAAATAATAAAGCTTTAAATAACGCATGAGTAATTAGATGAAAAAATGCTAATCCACCTAAACCTAATGACAAAACTCCAATTATTAAACCAAGCTGTCTTAAAGTTGATAATGCAATAATTTTTTTTAAATCATATTCAAAATTTGCCCCAATACCAGACATAAATATTGTAAGTCCAGAAAATAATAATAAAAAACTAGTTAACCATAAATCAAAAATAATATTAAAACGAATTAATAAATAAACCCCAGCAGTTACAAGAGTTGATGAATGAACTAAAGCAGAAACAGGAGTAGGAGCAGCTATAGCTGCAGGTAATCAAGCAGAAAAAGGAATTTGAGCTCTTTTAGTTATTGAAGCTAATACTACTAAAATAATAATAATATTTATCTCCATTCTATATTTTATACACTCCAAAAAAAAAATATAATTCCATCTACCAAAATTAAATATTCAAGTAATAACTATTAATAAAGCGACATCCCCTACACGATTAGATAAAGCAGTTAATATGCCAGCATTATATGACTTTACATTTTGATAAAAAATTACTAAACAATAAGAAACTAATCCTAGTCCATCCCACCCCAATAAAATTCTAATTATATTAGGACTAATAATTATAAACATTATTGATATAATAAAAAGTAAAACTAAAAACATAAAACGTATCGGATTTAAATCCGATATTATATAATCCTCTCTATATAAAATAACTAAAGACGAAATAAAAAAAACAAATCTCATAAAAATTAAAGATATCCAATCAAACAAAAAAGTTATAACAATACATGAAGAGTTAATCTCAACAATCTCTCACTCTATAAAAATAATAAAATTATTTAAAACTAAAATTAAACCAATCATAAATAATAATAATCTTAATATAAACAAAAAAATAAATCTTACATAATATATAGATATAAATTTTATAACTTAAGATATTGTACATAATATATAACTGATACCACAAATCAGTATTTTTAAATTAAATTACTTAAGTTTTATATTCATATTATTACAACATCACCCCTAATTATCAGTAAATTCAAAGGTAATCAATGAAGAAATAGTAATAAATATTCACGTACATATCCTAAAGAATAAGAATATATACCAGAATAAAATTGACCATGCTGACTATAAGAATATAAATATAAATTATAAACAGCTCTAAAAAATGATAAAAAAATTAATATTAAGGCCGTTAAAAAAGATCACCCAACCAAACCACAAATTAAATTAATTTCACCCAATAAATTAATTGAAGGAGGAGCAGCTATATTACAAGAACTTAACAAAAATCATCATAAAGACATTCTAGGTATAAAACTTAGTAAACCTTTATTAATTAATAAACTTCGTCTCCCTGATCGTTCATATACAATATTTGCTAAACAAAATAATCCAGAAGAACATAGTCCATGAGCAATTATTAGTACAAAAGCACCACAAAATCCTCAATATAACAATGTTATTAATCCACCAATAACAATTCTTATATGAGCAACTGAAGAATAGGCAATTAATGATTTTAAATCAGTTTGACGTACACAAATTATTCTTACAAAAAAACCACCAATTAATCTAACTGATATTCAAAAATAATTATATTTTAAACCAACATTTAATAAAATTAAATAAACTCGCAATAAACCATATCCCCCCAACTTCAGTAAAACTCCAGCCAAAATCATTGATCCTCTAATAGGAGCTTCAACATGAGCTTTAGGTAACCATAAATGAATTAAAAATATAGGTATCCTTACTAAAAATGCCAAAATTATTCTCATGTATAAAAATACATTTATTCCAAAATCAACCCTTATCAAAGAAAATCTTAAATTATTAATGTTATATAAATTTATAATTCCCAATAATAAAGGTAAAGATGCTAATAAAGTGTAAAATAATAAATAAATTCCAGCCTGCAACCGTTCAGGTTGGTATCCTCAACCTAAAATTAAAAACAATGTAGGAATTAGTCTTCTTTCAAAAAATAAGTAAAATATAAATAGGTTTAAACTCATAAATCTACATAATAAAAAAGTTAATAAAATAATTAATATAAAAATAAAAAAATTCCTATAATAATCATAATAATAAATTGACTCTCTAGCCATAATTATTAAAATACAAATTCACACTCTCAATAAAACTAGACCATAAGATAAATAATCCATACCAAATAAATAACTTATACCACCCCAACAAAAAAAATAAGGGAATTCTAATAATATTATAAAAAAAATAATTAACAACAACGACTGAATAATTCATCATATATTTATAAAACATAACGGGATTACAAAAAATATATATAATAAAAAACCTAACATTGCAATAAATTATAAATAAAAAAAAAATCCTTACCATATCTACGAATTATTGAAACCAAAATAGATAAACCCAATACCCCTTCACAAACAGAAAAAGTTAAATAGATTAACCCAAAAAATAATTCAAAATTAAATATCATTAAATAATAAAACAAAAAAAAATATAAAATAAGAACAATAAATTCCAATCTAAGTAACATTATTAGTAAATATTTACGATTTGAAGAAAATACTCAAATTCCACAAAAAAATCTCATTAGCATATAATATATTATCATTAATTATTAAATCAATCAGTTTTAATAATTTAAATAAATAAAATTTTGGTCTTGTAAACCAAACTTAAGGATACACCTTTTAAAACTTCAGAAAGAAACCCAAATATTTTTCATTAATCTCCAAAATTAATATTTTAAAATAAACTACTTCCTGAAATTAAAATAACATTAATTAATATTAGAATAATATTTAGAATTCTTTTTACACAAATAAACTATCCACTAGCATTAGGGCTAATCTTGTTAATTCAAACTGTAATAATTTCAACAATTACAGGAATAATATCCCAATTCTTCTGATTTTCATATACACTATTCCTAGTGTTCCTAGGTGGAATATTAATTCTCTTCATCTACATAACAAGTTTAGTTTCAAATGAAACTATTTCAATATCAACAATAATAATTATGATTAATTTTATTATATTTTTACTATTAATATTAGTAAATTCATCATGACTAAATATAAACAATTTTGAGTCTCTTAATTTCTTAACAACAAATAATGAACTATCACTTCTTCTAATTAAAATTTATAATCAGCCTTCAGGAATTATTACTATCATATTAGCAATATACTTATTTATTACATTAATTGCAGTAGTAAAAATTACTTCTATTTCAAAAGGACCATTACGTCAAATAAATTAATGAATAAACCAATTCGAGTCAAAAATCCTACCCTTAATATTATCAATAATGCTTTAATTGATTTACCTTCTCCCTCCAATATCAATAGATGATGAAATTTTGGCTCTTTATTAGGACTTTGCTTAATAATTCAAATTATTACAGGCATTTTCCTTGCAATACACTATTGTCCTAATATTGAATTAGCATTTTATAGTATTAATCATATTTGCCGTAATGTAAATTACGGTTGGCTAATTCGTACTCTTCATGCCAATGGAGCCTCATTTTTCTTTATTTGTATTTATATACATATTGGTCGAGGAATTTATTATAGTTCTTATAAATTGATATATACATGATATATAGGTGTACTAATTCTATTTATTACTATAGCTACGGCATTTATAGGTTATGTATTACCTTGAGGACAAATATCTTTCTGAGGAGCAACAGTAATTACTAATTTACTTTCAGCTATCCCATTTATTGGTAATGAATTAGTCCAATGAATTTGAGGAGGTTTCGCAGTAGATAATGCCACCTTAAATCGATTTTTTGTATTCCATTTTATATTACCTTTTATTATTGCCGCAATAATTATAATTCACTTATTATATCTTCATCAAACTGGGTCTTCCAACCCAATTGGATTAAACAGAAATATTGATAAAATTTCATTCCATCCTTATTTTTCTATTAAAGATATAGTAGGATTTGTTATCATAATAACAATTTTATCAACATTAACATTATATAAACCTTATATATTTAGAGATCCAGACAATTTTATCCCTGCAAATCCATTAGTAACCCCCATTCATATTCAACCTGAATGATACTTCCTATTTGCCTACGCAATTTTACGATCCATCCCAAATAAATTAGGAGGAGTAATTGCCTTACTTATATCAATTATAATATTATTATTTCTACCCTTATATAAACCACTCTTTCAAAGAATAACCTTTTACCCAATTAACCAAATTCTATATTGAATTATAGTTAATATTGTAATTTTATTAACATGAATTGGAGCACGACCAGTTGAAGATCCATTTATTATAATTGGACAAATACTTACAATCATTTATTTTCTATTCTACTTAATTTATCCATTTATAATAAAAATTTGAGAAAATATTATTAAATAAGTTAAATCCAAAGAAAATACTATGTTTTGAAAACATAAATAAAGAGGTTTAATTCCTCTATTAACTTATTTTCTTACACTAACTAAAAAGGATTGAAAATACATTTCATATACTTAAAATTCAATCATTCCAGTTTAATATTTTAAAGGTTTTAATTAAGTCCAAAGAAAATACTATGTTTTGAAAACATAAATAAAGAGGTTTAATTCCTTTATTACTTATTTTCTTACACTAACTAAAAAGGATTGAAAATATAAAAACCTTCAATCCTAAAAAAAATAATAAATAATTTAAAGACAATGGCAAAAATACCCTTCAAGCAAGATATATTAATTTATCATAACGAAATCGAGGTATAGTACCTCGTACTCAAACAAATATATAAGAAATAAAACACAATTTTACATAAAAAAATAAATTTATATTTCCCCCTAAAAAAATTAAACAACATAATATACTTATAAATAAAATTCTAGCATACTCGGCCAAAAAAATTAATGCAAAACTTCCACTTCTATATTCTACATTAAACCCTGAAACTAACTCTGATTCCCCCTCAGCAAAATCAAAAGGAGTTCGATTAGTTTCTGCTAAACAAGAAATTATTCAAATTATAGATAAAGGTAATATAATAAAAATTATTCACAAATAATATTGAAAATAATTCATGTATATCAAATTATATCTGTTTACCAAAAATACAAAAGATAACAAAATTAAAATTAATCTTACTTCATAAGAAATAGTTTGAGCAACAGCTCGTAAACTCCCTAATAATGAATAATTAGAATTAGATGATCAACCTGCAATTATAATTCTATAAACTCTTAAGCTAATACAACATAAAAAAAATAATAATCCTAATTCAAATGAAATAAATCCACTACTGTAAGGAATAATTGTTCAAACCAATAAAGAAAGGAATAAATTAAAAATAGGAGAAAAATAATAAGATATATAATTAGAAGTTAAAGGAAAGGTATGTTCCCTAGTAAACAATTTAATAGCATCACTAAAAGGTTGTAAGATTCCAATTAATCCAACTTTATTAGGACCTTTACGAACATGAATATAACCTAATACTTTACGTTCAAGAAGTGTTAAAAAAGCCACTCCTACTATAACACAAATTAATAAAATCAATCCAATTAAAATTAAATTTAAAACTTCCAATACTATTTGTAAAATATTTACATAATTAGATTCTAAATCTACTGCACTTGTTCTGCCAAAATAGTATATTCTTAATTTTAATCAATTAATAAAAATTATTTCTAATACTTGGTCCTTTCGTACTAAAATATTAAATATTATTATAGATAGAAACCAACCTGGCTTACACCGGTTTGAACTCAGATCATGTAAGAAATTAAAGGTCGAACAGACCCAGATTTTAAGCAGCTACACAAAAATCTATTCTTAATCCAACATCGAGGTCACAACCCCTCTTGTCAATTTGAACTCTCAAAAAGGATTATGCTGTTATCCCTAAGGTAATTTATCTTACAATCAATAATACAAGATCAACAATATATATATATATATACATATTTATATTAAAGTAAGAGTTACTTTTATCTTACTATCACCCCAATAAAATAATTATATATAATTATTTTAAAAATTCCAAACTAATATATATGTATATAATTATTAAATTCTATAGGGTCTTATCGTCCCATAAAAAAATTTAAGCTTTTTAACTTAATAATTAAATTCAAATCAATAAATCCAAGATAGATTTTATCTCGCTCAACCATTCATTCTAGCCTCTAATTAAAAGACTAATTATTATGCTACCTTTGCACGGTCAATATACCGCGGCCATTAAATTCACAAAATCATTGGGCAGGTTATATTTCATATAAAAAACAAGAAAAGATGTTTTTGATAAACAGGCGAATAAATTATTAATTGCCTAATTCCTAAAACTTAATTTTCAATATATATATTTATACTTATACTAATTTAATCATTATAAAAATTAATTATAAATTAAACAAAAATTTCCAGTAAAATATTAAAGATATTATTAAATAATTACATTAATAAACTTAAATTTTAACAAATTTTTATTAATAACCATTCTTAAATTCATAATACTTTAAAATAAAAAAATCTTATAAATTTATATTAAAAAGTTTATCCCCTTTAATAATCACATTAAATAAAATATATTAATCAAAATATAAATAAAAACATGTAAATTAAATTTATTTCCCAAAAAACTAGATATCCTCATAAACGAATAACATATCACTTCTAATAAATTATTTTAAATATTTATAAAACAATAACTTAATTAATTTATTAACTCTAATGAAATCAAGATAATTAATTTAACTAATTTATTATTAATTAACCCTGATACACAAGGTACAAAAAACAAATTCAACTTATTTAATACTCAACATTTTATTAAACCTTTACAGTACAAATTTATTATAATTAAAATAATTTTATCACTAATAAATACAAAAACAAAAAAAAATAATTTCTAAACAATATATTTATAAAAATATCAACAATAAAATTATATTAATCAAGTTATATTGAATTACACAATAATAAATTTCAATGTAAATGAAACTCCAATTTTAAGAATAACTTGATTAATTATTCTAGCTACACCTTCCGGTACACCTACTTTGTTACGACTTATCTCATCTTAAGACGAGAGTGACGGGCGATATGTACATATTTTAGAGCTAAATAATCATATTAATAATCTTTTTAATATTACTATTAAATTCACCTTCATATAAATATTTCAATTCATAATCCGTAATATATTTTAATATTGTAATTCATCTCCACCTTAATATAAACTGCACCTTGACCTGAAATATAATTTAGTAAAAAATATAGAAAATTCACTCTAAAAAGATTTTCTAAACGGCGATATACATATTTTAAACTAAAGTCAGGTTCAACGCGGATTATCGATAACGGGACAAATTCCTCTAAATAGACTAAAACACCGCCAAATTTTTTAAGTTTCAAGATCTTAACTACTACTACCTAAGTATGATAATTTTAAAATCATAATAATAGGGTATCTAATCCTAGTTTAACCTAATGAATTTCAAAGCTTCCCCTAATTTTATTCATTTAATTAATCATTATAAAAATTTAAATTCCACCTAAAAATAATTATAAAGACCATTTATTTCACAAATAACTCTTAACTAATAAAATTTAATTACATCCTATGTTTAACCGCGATTGCTGGCACATATTTAATCAATATTTAATAAAAATAACTAAATCAAACTTTCATCAATTAATAATACTTTTTATTGCAAATCTTGTAAATTTATCATTAAGAATAAATTATTTTAATATTTACATATACATTTAATATTAAATTTAAATTAAATTTTGAAGCAAAAATCAAACCTCTTCTCCCAATTAAATTAATCTTATAACCATGATACTTATATATATATTAAGAAAGATAATCCAATCATTGAATAATATTAGGCCAACCTCCGGAAGCCTTTAATTTTAATTATTAACCCCCATTAATAATATTTATGTTTTATTATATTTATAACATTCTATTTCACAATCGCAACCCCCATTGCTTTGAACACATTATTCATATAAATTAAATTAATCTTATAACCACGATACTTATATATATTAAGAAAGATAATCCAATCATTGAATAATATTAATACTACTATTAGAATAAATCACTATATTGAATGATAGTAATATTACTATTAGTATATTAATCACATAATTAAGTTCTACTATATGTTTTATTATATTTATAACATTCTATTTTACAATTGTAACCCCCATTGTTAATTTATATATTTTATAATAAAATAACAATTATTCTGTAATTCCAATACTATAAATATTGAATTGATATATATAATTAATTATTTTTAACTACTTAAATTTATTCACTTTTAATATTACTATTTAAAAGTAATTAAATAATTATATCTAATCTATTTAATTTATCTACAAATCCTATTATTTTATATAACGATATGTAATATAAATAATTTATAATATATAATTATATATATATATATCTAGTTATAAATGTATACAAATATGTCACATTAGTTCCTATATATCCTACTTAATTATTGAAGTACGATATATATTAATATAAGTGGTTTATGTATGTAATAAATTTATTATTATGTAAATACCTCTCTATACTTTAGGATCCGAAAATCAATAACATGTAAATAGGGCAAATATCTTTAAATAGCTTGATTGGACTATAAATACTGCTCTTTTCTAGATCTATATCTTTTAATGATATATAGATAATTATATATATATAAATATTATTGTAAAAGACGGGAAAAATCGAAAAAAACCTCCAAAAATCGCGAAATTTCGTGATTTTTCGCGATTTTTACAAAATTCTAAATTTAATTACCTTTTCAATTATAAATAATCTATATTATTCCTAATTTAATCCAATAAATCATGAAATATTCCAATCTATTACTGAAAATCCATTATATTTTTAAACCATAGTAATAGGAGACTAGTTTACATTTAAATACATAAGAAAACTCTTAAAATTCTATTTAATTATCAAATTAACTTTATAAATTAATCTTAATTTAA